TTTGGTTCTCTCGCGAAAATCGCGAGTTGCAGAGATGAGAACCATGAAAAGCAAGATCCCGAATAAGAAAACAGAAACCGAGGAAACCACAAGAGTGAAGACTAGTAGAGTCTCGTCTTTTGTCATTCTTTGCTCCTTTTTCACTCAATGATTCATTCGAATTTCCCGACCAAAAATTCTATATGTCTATTCTATGATATTTCTATATATATAGAATATGATATCTAATATGACACCCGATTTGTCAAAGGGATTGGATTGGTGACTTACCCATTCAGTGACTTTGGCACTGGACGTTCCAAAAACGGGTACTATCGGATCGGGTGAATTAGAGAATAGACAGAGATCCGTTGGCATTTCAGCCTTTCTTCTCCTTTCAGGGCCTATCCGAAAGAGAATCCAGTACCTCTTGGTCCTGAATATCAGAATAGGACGAACGAACCGGCCTCCGCGGATATCTTTGCTTCGGAACAAAACCCTGCAATCAAATAGATTGTCCCAAGGGCGCCATATTCTAGGAGCCCAAGTTATGCTATTGAAAATTCGTTCCTCTAGCAGTTCCGGTTTGACCATTCCGTTCCCTTTTTCAAACTCCACTTCTTTTCATATAGCAATCCCTGATCAAAGAGAGAACAATATCCATTTCAAAACATTTCTAACGGATTCCTTGGTTCGGACCGACGAAGTAATGGCACTCAATTATTATCAACCTGACTGCAATCTTTTTCTGTCGGTAAGGATTGCACCAGAGCACCTTCTACTTCTAATAGGCCATGAACTATAGATAGAGAAGAATCATTCTGAGCGAGTCCATAAGAAGCGACCCACTTTTTTTCATCGGTTCCGGGGGAAGACCAAAGATCTTGCGCGACCGGTCCGCCAGAAAAACTCAAAAGAGAAAGAAGTCTCGTTAATCTCTTCATGCTCGTTCCAAGTTCGAAGTACCCTTTGGCCAAAGAAAAACCCGCTTCCTGACACGATTGCCTCTTTATATAGATAGATTCTATGGGGTTATTACTTAGAAGTCTATTTTGTACAAGAGCCCCTCCTATCTGATAGAAAAGGGTCCCATGATCCCGAGCCGGTCTTACCTTGGCTCGCAAACCCCAAGTTTGTCTATGAAGAGCTAATCTAATTGTATTAGTTTCTATAATGGATTTCTTATGTGGAATACTAATGGATAGGGCCTCGTTGCTAAGTGCTACAAGATCTAGTGCACTGGAACTCGTGGTTATGGACCCGAATCCTTTAGTATGGAACATTGTCTTTTCCAAGTAAAAACCCCTAGTATATGAAAGAATGAAAAGGTGCTTTCGTTCTTGTGGAATAAGAAGCCCTCGTACCTTAATGAAAGGAAAATAGGAATTTTTCGTTAGGTATTTGACCAAATAGGATCGTCCAGTTCCTATAGAACCTATCACTAAAATACCCGATAGGGCTAAGCGGAACGAAAAGGGTTTTCCATGAGATGGTAAATGAAAACGATTAGCCCCACACGAGGTTTGGGAATAAGTGATTGTCTGATAATGAGCAAGGAATATACGTCTTTCTGCTAAAGAGGATCTATTAAACTCATAATTCATTAGATCCTTGTTATCAATGTCAACTAGGTATCATAAGTAAATGGATCCCGGTTGTTCAATCCTTTGATAACCAAGGTCATTCTTTGCTAAAGAGAAATGATCACTATGAGTCAGACTCAATAGAATTGGATCCATTCCAAATAGCGAGAATTAGGATTCTTGATCCCTCTCAATCTCTCTTTCAATTCGAGGATCCAGAGAGGTGTTTTCATAGTCATCTCCGAATATTTGCCATCTCCGAATATTTTCGATTTCATTTTTCTATGATATGTCTTTCTATATGAAAATTGGTTATTTACGATGTACGATGATCCCTGTTAAGCATCCATGGCTGAATGGTTAAAGCGCCCAACTCATAATTGGTAAATTTGCGGGTTCAATTCCTGCTGGATGCACGCGAACGGGAACGTTCCATAAGTCTATTGGAACTGGCTCTCTATCCATGGAATCTCATCCATCATCCATACATAACGAATTGGTATGGTATATTCATACCATAACATAAGAACAATAAGAACTCGAATTCTTATCGATACTGGAACTCAGAGCATAGGAGGGAAAGTCGATTTATGGATGGAATCAAATACGCAGTATTTACAGAAAAAAGTCTTCGTTTATTGGGAAAGAATCAATATACTTTTAATGTCGAATCGGGATTCACTAAGACAGAAATAAAGCATTGGGTCGAACTCTTCTTTGGTGTTAAGGTAGTAGCTGTGAATAGCCATCGACTACCCAGAAAGGGTAGAAGAATGGGACCTATTCTGGGACATACAATGCATTACAGACGTATGATCATTACCCTTCAACCGGGTTATTCTATTCCACTTCTAGATAGAGAAAAAAACTAAAGGAGAATACTTAATAATACGGCGAAACATTTATACAAAACACCTATCCCGAGCACACGCAAGGGAACCGTAGACAGGCAAGTGAAATCCAATCCACGAAATAATTTGATCCATGGACGGCACCGTTGTGGTAAAGGTCGTAATTCCAGAGGAATCATTACCGCAAGGCATAGAGGGGGAGGTCATAAGCGCCTATACCGTAAAATCGATTTTCGACGGAATCAAAAAGACATATCTGGTAGAATCGTAACCATAGAATACGACCCTAATCGAAATGCATACATTTGTCTCATACACTATGGGGATGGTGAGAAGAGATATATTTTACATCCCAGAGGGGCTATAATTGGAGATACTATTGTTTCTGGTACAAAAGTTCCTATATCAATGGGAAATGCCCTACCTTTGAGTGCGGTTTGAACTATTGATTTACGTAATTGGAAGTAACCAATTAGGTTTACGACGAAACCTAGAAATCGATCACTGATCCAATTTGACTACCTCTACGGGATAGACCTCAACAGAAAACTGTTGAGTAACGGCAGCAAGTGATTGAGTTCAGTAGTTCCTCATAGAAAATTATTGACTCTAGAGATATGGTAATATGGAGAAGACAAAATTGTTTGAAGCACGCACAGAACCGGAAGCGCCCCTTGTTTCAAAGAGAGGAGGACGGGTTATTCACATTTAATTTGATGGTCAGAGGCGAATTGAAAGCTAAGCAGTGGTAATTAAGACCCCCCGGGGAAAATAGGGATGTCTCCTACGTTACCCATAATATGTGGAAGTATCGACGTAATTTCATAGAGTCATTCGATCTGAATGCTACATGAAGAACATAAGCCAGATGACGGAACGCGGAGACCTAGGATGTAGAAGATCATAACATGAGCGATTCGGCAGATTTGGATTCCTTTCCTATATATCCACTCATGTGGTACTTCATCATACGATTCATATAAGATCCATCTGTCTAGAGATCGTCATATACATCTAGAAAGCTGTATGCTTTGGAAGAAGCTTGTACAGTTTGGGAAGGGGTTTTTTGAGAGAAAAGAAGAATCTACTTCAACCGATATGCCCTTAGGCACGGCCATACATAACATAGAAATCACACGTGGAAGGGGTGGGCAATTAGCTAGAGCAGCAGGTGCTGTAGCGAAACTGATTGCAAAAGAGGGTAAATCGGCCACTTTAAGATTACCATCTGGGGAGGTCCGTTTGGTATCCCAAAATTGCTTAGCAACAGTCGGACAAGTGGGTAATGTTGGGGTGAACCAAAAAAGTTTGGGTAGAGCCGGATCTAAGTGTTGGCTAGGTAAACGCCCCGTAGTAAGAGGGGTAGTTATGAACCCTGTGGACCACCCCCATGGGGGCGGTGAAGGGAAAGCCCCCATTGGTAGAAAAAAACCCACAACCCCTTGGGGTTATCCTGCGCTTGGAAGAAGAACTAGGAAAAGGAAAAAATATAGTGATAGTTTTATTCTTCGTCGCCGTAAGTAAATACGTAACTAGGAATATGGAAAATTGCATTTTTGGAATTTGCAATAATGCGATGGGCGAACGACGGGAATTGAACCCGCGCATGGTGGATTCACAATCCACTGCCTTGATCCACTTGGCTACATCCGCCCCTTATCCAGCTAAAGGATTTTTCTCTTTGTTCCATTCATCATTATTCTATTTATTCTGACCTCCATACTTCGATCGAGATATTGGACATAGAATGCCACTCTTTAAAATGGAAAAAGGAGTAATCAGCTGTGACACGAAAAAAAACGAATCCTTTTGTAGCTCATCATTTATTGGCAAAAATCGAAAAGGTCAATATGAAGGAGGAGAAAGAAACAATAGTAACGTGGTCCCGGGCATCTAGCATTCTACCCGCAATGGTTGGCCATACAATCGCGATTCATAATGGAAAGGAACATATACCTATTTACATAACAAATCCTATGGTAGGTCGCAAATTGGGGGAATTCGTGCCTACTCGGCATTTCACGAGTTATGAAAGTGCAAGAAAAGATACTAAATCTCGTCGTTAACTGAATTCAGAATAGAAAGATTCAAAATAAAAAAAAACAAACAAACAAAGGTAGGCGGGGAATAACCTTATTTATGACAAGTTTCAAACTGGTAAAGTATACCCCTAGAATAAAGAAGAAGAAGAATGGGCTAAGGAAACTCGCAAGGAAAGTTCCAACCGATCGTCTACTTAAGTTCGAACGGGTTTTCAAAGCACAAAAACGCATCCATATGTCTGTTTTCAAAGCACAAAGAGTTCTTGATGAGATTCGCTGGCGTTACTACGAAGAAACTGTTATGATACTGAACCTCATGCCTTATCGAGCATCTTATCCCATCCTAAAGTTGGTTTACTCGGCAGCAGCAAATGCTACTCATTATAGGGATTTCGACAAAGCGAATTTATTCATCACTAAAGCCGAAGTCAGTAGGAGTACTATTATGAAAAAATTCAGACCTCGAGCTCGAGGACGTAGTTCTCCCATAAAAAAAACCATGTGTCATATAACAATTGTACTAAATATAGTAAAGAAATCTAAATAATCTTTAGATCCATCTAAGATTTCGATTCCCAGTAAAAAAAAAATAGAATAGAAAAATATGGGACAAAAAATAAATCCACTCGGTTTCAGACTTGGTACAACCCAAAATCACCATTCCTTTTGGTTCGCACAACCAAAAAATTATTCTGAAGGTCTACAGGAAGATAAAAAAATACGGAATTGTATCAAGAACTATATACAAAAGAATAGGAAAAAAGGCTCGAATAGAAAAATAGAATCAGACTCAAGTTCCGAAGTAATTACACATAATAGAAAAATGGACTCAGGCTCAAGTTCCGAAGTAATTACACATATAGAAATTCAAAAAGAAATCGATACGATCCACGTAATAATCCATATTGGATTCCCCAATTTATTAAAGAAAAAGGGAGCAATCGAAGAATTAGAGAAAGATCTACAAAAGGAAGTTAATTCTGTAAACCAGAGACTTAATATTGCTATTGAAAAAGTTAAAGAACCTTATAGACAACCTAGCATTCTTGCAGAATATATAGCTTTCCAATTAAAAAATAGAGTTTCATTCCGAAAGGCAATGAAAAAAGCCATTGAATTAACTCAAAAAGCAGATATAAGGGGAGTAAAAGTAAAAATTGCAGGTCGTCTCGCAGGGAAAGAAATTGCACGTGCCGAATGCATCAAAAAGGGTAGACTTCCCCTCCAAACAATTCGCGCTAAAATTGATTATTGCTGCTATCCAATTCGAACTATCTATGGAGTATTAGGTGTAAAAATTTGGATATTCATAGACGAAGAATAACTAGCCTTGTCTTCCCATTCTGTTCAGTGATAGAATAAAAAATGACAAGAGCCTTATTTTTCCTGAAATCCCTGAAAAAGAAGAAGAAATTCTACCTCTTTCTATAAGATTTAATGAAAATTGATAAATCTTTTAATATAATTGCTATGCTTAGTGTGTGACTCGTTAGTTTTTTCTTTAGAGTCGAAAATGGAGATTCAAAAAAATTGACTGAACCCTACTATAAATAGAAAAAGAAAAAAACTTAGTAATTATAGAAAATTAACTAATAACCAACCTATTGCTTCGTATTGTCGAGATCCTAACTAAGAAACAGTCACTATATGATACATCTATCATAAATGAGTAGATCTATCATATAGTTGTAGCAACTGCAATTTTTTCTCTAAAAAAGAAAATGGATTCTAGGTTGTGAAGCAAAACTAAAGGGATGTGGATAAAAGGAGGGATGATAGAAAGAAAGAAGAGGAATAAGAAAGATATAGGATTCCAATATGTATGGTCTATGAGTTACATCATAAAAGGCAATGTGATAAAGCATCAATATAATAAAAATAACAGAGAATTCGAAATCGTAACTTGAAACAAGAAATACAAATTTAAAACAATAATAAAGAGCGGCCCGGGTTAATAAAACTGAGAAAATTGACTCGGAAAGAAATTTTTTGGAAGCTCCATTGTGGGATTCAGACCTAACCATTAAAGGAGAAGTAGTGGGAACGACAGAACCTATGACTGCATAGGATTTTATTGAAAAGAATCCTAATACTTCATTGGGTGGGATGGCGGAACAAACCAAAAAAATTGCCTTATTTGGTAAGGTTATAATATAAATTAACAAATAAGACAGGAAAGAGTAAATATTCGCCCGCGAAATCTTTATTGAATTAGAATACTTTACCGCGATTCAATAAGAGTAAAAATAAGGAGATTTTTTGTTAAGAAAGATTACATTATCCATAAATATAGAATATAGATAAATAGACACACACATCTAGATATATTCTAGATCTTCTTTCTTGACTATATATTTATCTATTTTAACAAATTCAATATTAAAAAAACCCTAACTTTTTCTATTATCTATTAATGTGCATCTATCCATAATATTTTGGAATATTATGGAATTAGAGAAATTTGCACGCTTTCTCATTTCATTCGCGAGGAGCTGGATGAGAAGAAACTCTCATGTCCAGTTTTGCAGTAGAGATGGAACTAAGAAAGAACCATCGACTATAACCCCAAAAGAACCAGATTTCGTAAACAACATAGAGGAAGAATGAAGGGAAAATCCTGCCGAGGCAATCGTATTTGTTTTGGTAGATATGCTCTTCAAGCACTTGAACCCGCTTGGATCACGTCGAGACAGATAGAAGCAGGACGAAGAGCAATGACACGATATGCACGTCGTGGTGGAAAACTATGGGTACGTATATTTCCCGACAAACCGGTTACACTAAGACCCACGGAAACACGTATGGGCTCAGGAAAGGGATCCCCCGAATATTGGGTAGCCGTTGTTAAACCAGGTCGAATACTTTATGAAATGGGCGGAGTATCCGAAACTGTAGCTAGAGCAGCTATCTCCATAGCTGCCAGTAAAATGCCCATACGAAGTCAATTTCTTCGATTAGAGATAGAGATATAGAACCCAAAAAAAGGAGTATTGAAGATAAAAAAACCAGGTTTTTCTTTCTGGAAAGACAATATTTCTTTCATCCTTTTGCATTGAAATAACAAATTGAAATCAAAATAATATGATTCAACCTCAGACCCTTTTAAATGTAGCAGATAACAGTGGAGCTCGAAAATTGATGTGTATTCGAGTCATAGGAGCTGCTAGTAATCAGCGATATGCTCGTATTGGTGATGTTATTGTTGCTGTAATCAAAGACGCAGTGCCCCAAATGCCTCTAGAAAGATCCGAAGTAATTCGAGCTGTAATTGTACGTACATGTAAAGAGTTCAAATGCGAAGACGGTATAATAATACGCTATGATGACAATGCAGCGGTTATCATTGATCAAAAAGGAAATCCAAAAGGAACTCGAGTTTTTGGCGCGATCGCCGAGGAATTGAGAGAGTTGAATTTTACTAAAATAGTTTCATTAGCTCCTGAAGTATTATAAATACTAGTAGGCAAGATATAGATCAAAGAAAAAATTAGTAGATTGTGTTTCACGTATATGCTTTAAAATCCAAAATAAAAAAAAAAAGAAAACATGTTGATTATAGAAAAATTAGGAGGAACCTAGAATTAGAGTCTTATGGGCAAGGACACTATTGCTGATTTACTAACCTCTATAAGAAACGCGGACATGAATAAAAAAGGAACAGTTCGAGTAGTATCTACAAATATTACCGAAAACATTGTTAAAATACTTCTACGAGAGGGTTTTATTGAAAGTGTTCGGAAACATCAGGAAAGTAACAGATATTTCTTGGTTTCAACTTTGCGACATCAAAAGAGAAAGACTAGAAAAGGAATATATAGAACTAGAACCTTTTTAAAGCGTATCAGCCGACCCGGCTTACGAATTTATGCCAACTATCAAGGAATTCCTAAAGTTTTGGGCGGAATGGGAATTGCTATTCTTTCTACTTCTCGAGGTATAATGACAGATCGAGAAGCTCGACTAAACAGAATTGGGGGGGAAGTCTTATGTTATATATGGTAATCGCCCCTCCTATAGTACCCGAATTCTATCTCGAACTTCCTATTTTTCAAATAAAAATACAACGTTTTTTTTTATTTGAAAATCAAAATAGAAAAATAGGAGAAAAAAAAATATGACAGAAAAAAAAAATAGGAGAGAAAAAAAAAACCCGAGAGAAGCAAAAGTCACTTTCGAAGGTTTAGTTACGGAAGCCCTACCCAACGGAATGTTCCGCGTTCGCCTAGAGAATGACACCATCATTCTGGGCTATATTTCAGGAAAGATCCGGTCTAGTTCTATACGAATACTGATGGGGGATAGGGTCAAAATTGAAGTAAGTCGTTATGATTCAAGCAAGGGACGTATAATTTATAGACTTCCCCATAAGGATTCGAAGCGTACCGAAGACTCGAAGGATACCGAAGATTTGAAGGATACCGAAGATTTGAAGGATACCAAAGATTCAAAGAATTAGGTTTTTCTTTTTTTTTTCTAGGGTAATAAATTCAAAGTTCCAAAATTCAAGCGAAGAGACTTATTTTTTCCAAAGATTAGATTCATAGTTTAAGAAAGGAATACGGAAATATGAAAATAAGAGCTTCTGTTCGTAAAATTTGTACAAAATGTCGACTGATTCGTAGGCGTGGACGAATTAGAGTCATTTGTTCCAACCCGAAGCATAAACAAAGACAGGGGTAATCTTTCGAAAAAGAACTTTACTTTCTAAAAAGTAAAAAAAGTACCCGCGGAAATGTCCAAATTCCAAATAAAATAATTAAAGTAAAGGATATATTTTACCCTGAAACGGATATCTTTGTATCTTTTTTTCTTTTTGTTATTTCTAACTCATATTTATGAGATAATAAAATATGACAAAAGCTATACCAAAAATTGGTTCACGTAGGAAAGTGCGGATTGGTTTGCGTAGGAATGCGCGTTTTAGTTTACGGAAGAGTGCACGTAGAATAACAAAAGGAGTTATTCATGTTCAAGCTAGTTTCAACAATACCATTATAACTGTTACAGACCCGCAGGGTCGGGTGGTTTTCTGGTCCTCCGCGGGTACTTGTGGATTCAAAAGCTCAAGAAAAGCATCACCCTATGCTGGTCAAAGAACAGCAGTAGATGCTATTCGTACAGTGGGTTTGCAACGAGCAGAAGTTATGGTAAAGGGTGCTGGTAGTGGAAGAGATGCCGCATTACGAGCCATTGCTAAAAGTGGTGTACGATTAAGTTGTATACGCGATGTAACACCTATGCCGCATAATGGATGTCGACCTCCTAAAAAAAGACGTCTGTAAAAGAATTAAACCGCTTTCAAGAGAAATAAACGATTCAATGATCAAATAATAATACTAGTCTATTATGGTTCGAGAGGAGGTAGCAGGATCCACTCAAACACTACAGTGGAAGTGTGTTGAATCAAGAGTAGATAGTAAGCGTCTTTATTATGGTCGTTTCATTTTGTCCCCGCTTAGAAAAGGTCAAGCGGATACCGTCGGTATTGCCTTGCGAAGAGCTTTACTTGGAGAAATAGAAGGAACATGTATCACACGTGCAAAATTTGGGAGCGTGCCACACGAATATTCTACAATAGCAGGTATTGAAGAATCCGTACAAGAAATTTTACTAAATTTGAAAGAAATTGTATTGAGAAGTAATCTCTATGGAGTTAGAGACGCATCAATTTGTGTCAAAGGTCCTAGATACATAACTGCTCAAGATATCATCTTACCCCCTTCCGTAGAGATCGTTGATATGGCACAACCTATAGCTAACTTGACAGAGCCCATTGATTTCTGTATTGAGTTACAGATCAAGAGAGATCGCGGATATCACACGGAACTCAGAAAGAACTCTCAAGATGGAAGTTATCCCATAGATGCTGTATCCATGCCTGTTCGAAATGTGAATTATAGTATTTTTTATTGTGGGAATGGAAATGAAAAACACGAGATACTTTTTCTAGAAATATGGACGAATGGAAGTTTAACCCCTAAGGAAGCGCTTTATGAGGCTTCTCGTAATTTGATTGATTTATTTCTTCCTTTTCTACACGCGGAGGAAGAGGGCACTAGTTTCGAAGAAAATAAAAACAGGTTTACTCCACCCCTTTTAACCTTTCAAAAAAAATTAACTAATCTAAAGAAAAACAAAAAAGGAATTCCATTGAATTGTATTTTTATTGATCAATTAGAATTGCCTTCTAGAACGTATAATTGTCTCAAAAGGGCCAATATACATACACTATTGGACCTTTTGAGTAAGACTGAGGAAGATCTTATGAGAATTGACAGTTTTCGTATGGAAGATGGAAAACAGATATGGGACACTCTAGAGAAGCATCTCCCAATTGATTTACCTAAGAATAAGTTCTCGTTTTAAATCCATTGCAATTTTTTCCTCTTCTTCCTTTTCGAGTTAGAATAAAAAAAAAAGAAAACAATTTTGCATCTTTGGCACAATCTATATTTTCGCGAAATGGATCATAATAAAATGGATTTTAGGTATCTAGGGAAGATTCACTTGGAAGTAACTATTTCCTAGATACCTATGCACGGTACTTCACGGTTGAATGAATCAACCTGAAAAATCCCTAAAAAAGACCTAAAGTTAAGGATTTTTCAATGGGTAATGTTGCTCCAATACCTAACCAAAGAGCTACCGCAGTACCGATTAAAAAAACTGTCGTAGCTACTGGGCGACGAAATGGATTTTGGAATTTATTGACATTCTCTAGAAAGGGTACTGTCAATAAGCCCGTTGGCACAGAAACCATTAAGAGAACGCCCAATAACTTATTGGGTACTGTACGGAGTATTTGAAACACGGGAAAGAAGTACCACTCGGGTAATATTTCCAGAGGAGTTGCAAACGGATCCGCCGGTTCACCAATCATTGACGGCTCAAGAACCGCTAAACCTACATTACATGCAATAGTACCTAGAATTACTACTGGAAAAATATATAAAAGATCGTTGGGCCACGCGGGTTCCCCGTAATAATTATGTCCCATCCCTTTAGCTAATTTTGCTCTTAATACAGGATCATTTAAGTCAGGTTTCTTTGTTATTGGGATAGGTGAATTCTTTAGGATCCATCCCCCAAAGGAACCGGACATGAGAATTTTTCATCATCCGGCTCGAGCAAGAATGAAAGAAAAAAGACCGTGGAAGATCCATAATAGAATAAGGTATATAATGACTCAATGACTCTAGGTAAGAAAAGCTTTATCAGATTCTCTTTTCCGAAGTTGCACCTACAACTACTCATTGAAAAGAATCCTATTCTTATGGGTAAATGCTCAATATCCAAGTGGGCTTGCAAAATTGATCATGATCAATTGCTTTGTGGATTGTCTCATGTCTCTTGATTAGTTGGTGTTTATCCCCTCAATATCGCAAATTTCTTACGTCCAAACAAAGTATTTACTTGTTACTAATAAAAAATCCAAAAGTCTAGCCTACGTTCTTCCTTAGATACCTTCTTTTACTCCGATAGTATTGCGGATCGCAATCGATGCAAAGAAAATGAATGCATTTCCATACTATAATAAAAAAGTAAGTGTAATAAATAGAGAATTAGATCATGTGATATGACTTATTCCATTTCTACTCTATGGGATCTTACGGAGCCTGTTCATGGATGACATGGTCGGGGTATGATCATAGAAAATATTCTCCTCAAGTGAACCAGCCTATCCTTCCTAGATAGGGGACTTACGTGTTGATTGGATGCGGAGACACCTTTAGTTGTGAATTCTAATGTGGCAGATCCAATTCTTTATCTGCATGGCCAAATCAATAATTCAAGTCACACACTCCCATAATCCGCCTTATTTTCTTTCGTAAAATTAACTTCAACTATTTGTATCAAAATACTTCGGAGTTGAAGAAAAGTATCCAAATGACATGTCTTATTTTACAATAACCCATGTTTGTAGCAATGAAATACCACAACCTACCCGATATGATATATGAGAATTAGAATTATCTTTCTCTATGATATGCCTTCCCTATAAAGGACCCGAAATACCTTGCTTACGTATCATTGGAAAGTGCATTAACATAAATACGGCAGTAAGCAGAGGCAGTACAAAAGTATGTAAACTATAAAAACGAGTCAAAGTGGATTGGCCCACACTAGCACTTCCACGCAATAACTCCACTAAAGGCGATCCTATTACCGGAATCGCTTCAGGTACACCTGTCACAATTTTGACTGCCCAATAACCAATTTGATCCCAAGGCAAAGAATAACCAGTTACACCAAACGATGCAGTCAATACAGCCAAAACCACACCTGTGACCCAAGTTAATTCGCGGGGTTTTTTAAATCCACCTGTGAGATACACACGAAATACGTGCAGGATCATCATTAGAACCATCATACTTGCTGACCATCGATGAACTGATCGGATTAACCAACCAAAGTTGGCCTCGGTCATTATGTATTGAACCGAGGAAAAAGCCTCTGTAACGGTTGGGCGGTAGTAAAAAGTCATAGCAAAACCTGTAGCGACTTGTACTAGAAAACAAGTAAGTGTAATTCCCCCTAAACAATAAAATATGTTGACATGAGGAGGAACATATTTACTAGTTATATCATCCGCAATTGCCTGAATCTCAAGACGTTCCTCAAACCAATCATATACTTTATTGAGATAGGTAACTAACCCGAGTCCCCCTCCGAGAACCGTATATGAAAATTTCATCTCGTACGGCTCAAGCAGAAACACACAAATTTTCAACGGATATTAGAAAAAAAAGGGTTCAAAACTTCATCAGCCACTGGATTGGGTCGATTTGCCTTGAAGATATGAAATAAGAAAAATCCAGAATTTATTCTTTATGATGATAATGCCAAAAAATCTCAAGTTGGCTCATCTGTCTTCCTTTCTTTGCCTTATGTTGGTCATTAGAGGCCTCTTGACTTTTCTCTTCCCTATTTTGGATTTCTTTTTTTTTTTGCGTAATGCGGATTTACTCTTGTTTTGTTTTACTAGTAAATAAATAAAGCAAAAATTCTAGTAGTTTTCTGATAGAAATTATCTTGTTGCGATCCTATGAATCAGTTCAATTAAAACCTTAGATTCATACTAGAGCCACGATGATTGAGTCTCAAGCTAAACAAAAGGCAAGGGTTCTTCGAATAAGAACCGCTTGATGATCATTTATTGAATCGGTGTAATAACTCGACAAAATCAAGAGAAAAAAAAAAGTTGTCTTTTGGGCAAACAAATTTGGAAGGAAGACATTTTCTTTTTTTATTAAAAACTACTTGAATTTTTTTCAGTCTGGTTGCGAGGTCTGAATAGTGAGTATGAATCATAGTTCCATTTTTTTTTTCTTGATCCACTCTATCTATTTCGTGTTCCAGATACTAGAATAAATAATAAATATCCGACGAATTAGAATCATCTTGATAGAGATAACAGGCCCTTTCTATGTATTATCAATAGGATCAATTCTAACAAGTCACACACTCATATTCCAGAGATACCGAAACAAAAAAATTCCACGGTCGAACTACCAGAATGTCTAGAAATGTAGAGCTTAAAGTAGAAAGGCTTTTTTGGATGGAAAAACTATGACTTCGTAGTTTTAGTTAGTAGAAACCTAATTCATTAAAATTCCGTCCAGTAAAACAGAAGAATTATAAATTTCTAAAATGATAGATAGGAATATCGCGAATAAAGCCATTGCGACCCCCATAAAAGGAGTAGTCCCCCAACCCGGAGCTACTTTCCCATATTCCGAATTCAAGGGTTTCAATAAACTACCTGCGCGAGTTCGTCTTGGCCCAGGTCTAGAACTATCTTCAACGGTTTGTGTAGCCATAAATTCTATTTAATCATTGGTGTTGACTTTGTATACTATTCCGTTGTAGTTGTAAATACACGATCTTTTCGTAGATCCATTGTAATCTTGAAATTCTATAAAAATGGAAACAGCAACTTTAGTCGCCATCTCCATATCTGGTTTACTTGTAAGCTTTACTGGGTATGCCTTATATACCGCGTTTGGGCAACCCTCTCAACAATTAAGAGATCCATTCGAAGAACACGGGGACTAATTGAAGTAAGAAGTCTCCCAGATGGGGAGACTTCTTACTTCAATGAAATTATTTCATTTTTTTAGTCGGAACCTTAGGTGGTTCTCGGAAGAAGATAGCGAAAAAAATTATCCCTAAAGTCGAAACTAAAAGGAACGTATAAACCAATGCTTCCATAGATTCGATCGTGGTTTATTTACAATTATAACTTCCACACCTATTCATTTGTCATTTGGGATCATTTCCCATATAAAGAAAGAAAAAGAGTCAAAGAAAGGATGGGAGATGTTTCCCATGTCAAATCAAAAAAGAGAGATGAAAGATACCATAGCAATGTGGTATCAGACTGCCTGTCTCCTTGTAGTTGGATCTCCAACTTTTTGGAATGTTCCAAATTCCACTTGAGCATCCAAGTCTGGATCAATACCAGCAAAAACATCTCGGAACAAGGTTCTAGCGCCATGCCAAATGTGTCCGAAAAAGAAGAGCAAAGCAAAGGTAGCATGACCAAAAGTGAACCAACCCCTTGGACTGCTGCGAAAAACACCATCCGATTTCAAAGTAGCCCGATCTAATTCAAAAATTTCCCCTAATTGGGAACGCCTCGCATATTTTTTTACAGTAGCAGGATCAGAATAACTTACACCATTAAGTTCGCCACCATAGAACTCCACCGTTACGCCTACTTGTTCAACACTATATTTGGATTCTGCTCTTCTAAAAGGAACGTCCGCTCTCACAATTCCCTCTTCATCTACCAAAACAACCGGAAATGTTTCAAAAAAAGTAGGCATACGGCGTACAAAAAGCTCGCGCCCTTCTTTATCTCTAAAGACGGGATGTCCTAACCATCCAACAGCTATTCCATCCCCATTGTCCATTGAGCCTGCTCTGAATAATCCCCCCTTTGCCGGATTATTACCAATATAATCATAAAAGGCTAATTTTTCGGGAATTTTAGACCAAGCTTCTGATAAACTAAGATTTTCGGCTAATCCATCGCTAACTCTTCGATATATTTCTTGCTGAAAGTATCCCTGATCCCACTGATAACGAGTAGGCCCAAATAATTCGATTGGGGTAGTTGCTGACCCATACCACATAGTTCCGGCAACTACGAAAGCTGCAAAAAAAACAGCAGCGATACTACTGGAAAGTACAGTTTCAATATTGCCCATACGTAATCCTTTGTATAGACGTTGAGGCGGACGGACACTAAGATGGAATAGGCCCGCTAATATGCCCAATGTACCCGCAGCAATATGATGAGAAGCTATTCCCCCCGGAACAAAAGGATCAAAACCTTCTACACCCCACGCTGGATTTACAGCTTGTACTTTTCCAGTTAGTCCATAAGGATCGGACACCCATATCCCAGGACCATACAAACCCGTTACATGAAATGCGCCAAAGCCAAAGCAAGCCACCCCTGCAAGAAATAAATGAATTCCAAAGATCTTGGGCAAATCCAAAGAGGGTTTTCCCGTCCGCTCATCACAGAATATTTCTAGGTCCCAATATACCCAATGCCAGATAGCTGCCAAGAAACACAAGCCAGAAAACACAATATGCGCACCTGCCACACCTTCATAACTCCAAATACCCGGATTCGTTACAGTTCCTCCTGAAATACTCCAACCACCCCACGAATTGGTTATTCCTAAACGAGTCATGAAGGGAATGACGAACATACCTTGTCTCCACATTGGATCCAGAACAGGATCAGAGGGATCAAAAACCGCTAATTCGTATAAAGCCATCGAGCCGGCCCAACCAGAAACTAGAGCTGTGTGCATTATATGCACCGAAAGCAATCGACCCGGATCATTCAATACAACAGTATGAACACGATACCAAGGCAAACCCATGGAAATACCCCTTTAGCAAAGAAAAATAGACACGATGTCGCTTTATTTTATCGCATTGGAAAAGACTATCCATATCCTATGTACCTAACCCCTCTAGGGGATTCTGTGTCAGAAAGCGTGAATATTTATTTCATTCCATTAAAAATAAGAAGCCAATTCTGTTCGTAAGAAGAAAGAGAAGCAGATCTATTCTATACTCGATAAGTGCCAATATGCAATGGGTAGCTTGGCCTATTTGGAAAAAAAAAAACGAAGAATAGATCCCTATCCCTCTTTGTTTATCATTCCAATCACCGATTCTTTTTTCTTTATTCAATCTGTCTTACCTTCCTTATAGATATAACCTTTCAATCTATGTATTATTTCAATCTACGTATTAATAGAATCTATAGTATTCATATAGAATAAGAAAAAAAAAAGACAATAAACTGCGGATTCTTTCTTTCTCTTCCATTCTTACGTTTCCATATTAAAGTATAGTTTTCTTACTTAAATTTAATAATATTAATCTAATATGCCCATTGGTGTTCCAAAAGTACCTTACCGGATTCCCGGAGATGAAGAAGCGACTTGGGTTGACTTATACAATGTTATGTATCGAGAAAGGACACTTTTTTTAGGTCAAGAGATTCGTTGCGAGATCACGAATCATATTACAGGTCTCATGGTATATCTCAGTATAGAAGATGGAATTAGCGATATTTTTTTGTTTATAAACTCCCCAGGCGGGTGGCTAATCTCAGGAATGGCAATTTTTGATACGATGCAAACGGTGACACCAGATATATATACAATATGCCTCGGAATAGCTGCGTCCATGGCATCCTTCATTCTGCTTGGAGGAGAACCCACCAAGCGTATAGCATTCCCTCACGCGAGGATTATGCTTCACCAACCTGCTAGTGCTTATTATCGGGCAAGGACACCAGAATTTTTACTAGAAGTGGAAGAGTTACACAAAGTTCGCGAAATGATCACAAGGGTTTATGCACTAAGAACAGGCAAGCCTTTTTGGGTTGTATCCGAAGACATGGAAAGGGATGTTTTTATGTCAGCAGACGAAGCCAAAGCTTATGGACTTGTCGATATTGTAGGGGATGAAATGATTGACGAGCACTGCGATACTGATCCAGTGTGGTTTCCGGAAATGTTTAAGGATTGGTAGTGGTCGCATTTCTTGTAAATTTATTTCAAACCTAAATTCAGGTTTTCTGCGATTTAATAGAAAATAGAAATACTTCATGATGATCAATCATCAGGTTAAGATCGATCTAAACCAATCCTTTTTTTCTATATACATACGACATGCCAACGGTTAAACAACTTATTAGAAACGCAAGACAGCCAATACGAAATGCTAGAAAATCGGCCGCGCTTAAGGGATGTCCTCAGCGTCGAGGAACATGTGCTAGGGTGTATGTGTGACTCGTTCAGATCATGAGTTCAAACAAATAAGACAATTTTGGAAGTATCCATGATCGGTACCAATGAATAGGATAGAGAAGCTCTATCCTAGATTTCTATGGTAATATGGAATTTCTGGTTTCCTTTGGTGCAAATCCAATCATCTAAATTGGAAATAAGAAGCAATTCCCCCATTGGTAGAGAATGGTTATCCATTAAGCGGAGGAAATAGTAATAAAAAGAAAAAGGCTTATGCTCCTTTATCTTAAAAGAACGGACTAACAGGGTCAGCTACTTAGCCAACTTTCATAATTAAATGCCGTCACTGTATGGATAACTCTTATTGTGAAAAGAGCTATTTACTCTATAATGGATAGGTAGAGCCAAAGAATGTGAACTATACAAGTTCACAATACCTTTTGATGAAATGAAAGAAAGGGCTCCGGTGTATAGAGAGGGCCTCACCGTTTAAAAGGGAACCATAGAAACGATGGAACCCACTATTTTTTTGAGTATCGTTAGAATTTGTTATTTCTATGCGAAATAACTGAAGGGAATAGAATAAAAAATCGTGGTTGGGAAGGTTACAGTAGCAAAAGCCATTGGAATTAATATTTTATATATCGGAATAATTCGTTTTGTTATTAATGGGAAAAAGGATGGCTAAAAGAAGAGAAATCATTAGTTATTCATTAAGGTTAATTTGATTCAATGACCAGAGTTCCGCGAGGATATATAGCTCGGAGACGACGAACAAAAATGCGTTCATTTGCCTCAAACTTTAGAGGGGCTCATTTAAGACTTAATCGAATGATTACTCAACAAGTAAGAAGAGCTTTTGTTTCCTCTCATCGAGATAGAGGCAGGCAAAAGAGGGATTTTCGTCGTTTGTGGATCACTCGGATAAACGCAGCAACGCGGATATATAAAGTATTCAATAGTTATAGTAAATTAATACACAATCTGTACAAGAAGGAATTGATTCTTAATCGTAAAATGCTTGCACAAGTAGCTGTATCAAATCCAAATAATCTTTACACGATTTCCAATAAAATAAAGATCATCAATTAAATGGATAAAAAAGTAATATACAGGAATAATTAAAACCGAATTCCCGGAGAGGGAACTCCGGGAAGATACAATAAATTAAGATTAAGTGGTAAGAATCAACGAGCATGTTGCAATAAATAAAAAAACTATTTATTCTTCCCCATTTTTCTTTCTTATAACAAACACAAGAATCAAAACTGGATTACTTTCCTTATATATAGGTCTGGCCCTTTCGAATAAAACATCAACAATCGGAACTTAAGTTCCGATTGTTGTTTCTTAAATTCTGGTTGGAGTTTCTTAAGTTTCGATTGGAATTGAACTTTTGCGTTAATTGAGGAATATGTCTATTTTTTCTGGGTCTAGGACCAGTAATTATTGAAATTGACTGGGCTTGAAATTGCTTCTCATTCTCATAGTTACGAAATGGTAAGAAAGATAAAATACGAGCCTGTTTTATAGCAAGAGTAATTAATCGTTGTTGTTTCAAGGTTAATCTATTTATTCGTCTCGATAATATTTTTCCTTGTTCACTAATAAATCGATTAATTAAACTCATGTTTCTATAATCAATTGGATCCCCCGGGCCAATCCGAGGACGCCTACGAAAAGGTTGTTTGGATTTACGAAAAGGTTGTTTGGATTTACGAAAAGTTTGCTTGGACTTACGAAAAGTTTGCTTGGATTTTTGAAAAGTTTGCTTGGATTTACGAAAGGGTTGCTTAGATTTATGAAAAGGTTGTTTAGATGTATACATGATTTATTCTTTATTAAAAAATTGGAAAAAAATGGATTTCTTTATTTTATTAATTTTGGATCCAGAAGAAGTAGTCTTTCTTTGGTCCATATATTATTTGATTCATATATAGTATATGAATACCCTCTATACATATGAAATAATATCTACCTGAAATCAAATGAGTTGATTTGTATTTTGTATTCTATCTATGTTCTATATATTAAATCTGTTCTTTGGAAAGATCGAACACACGATGCTCCTATTTTTTTATTTCGCCATGAGTCGTATGCTTGCGACAATAACGACAAAATTTTTTGAATTCTAATTGTCCAGGTGTATTGTGGCGATTCTTTTGAGTACTATATCTAGAAATCCCCGTCGATTCCTTATTGGCACCTTTTCGAACACAACTGATACATTCCAAAATAAGTCTGATTCTAACATCTTTCCCCTTGGCCATGAACCTCCTTTCTTTTTTGGATTGACTTAACTTAATTCTTCTACTTATTCTTTTATTCTTCTATTTTGAATCCGAAGAAGAAGAATAAAATCCATTAGAATAAAAAATTTTGGAAATTCTTAAATTAAGTAATAAAAAATGGAGAAATAATTAAAGAATACAATCCTTGTCGAATTAGCAATAGCAAGGATTTTGCTTCGAAATCCTTTCATTTAAGTAGCCAGCCCAGCCTCTTTCTATGCTCTGATTTCTGAGGCCTGACTTAGCTTGGATACCGCTTTTAATTGAATTTCTGTTTTCCAAAATGGGATTTACCGAATTTTTCATGACTCTGAGGTTCAACCCAATCCATCTTTTCTTTCTTTTTCCTTCCTATACTAAAAAAAAAAGGATTGAAAAAGGGAAAATTTTCGTCATGTCACGAAGAATTCCTCGCATAGCAATAACTAGAATTAAAAAAAAGGGAATGACAAAGCATCTGGGAATAAACGATTAATTTCTATCAATAAACCTGCTAAAGCCCCAAACCATAGAGTACTTAGCACGGGTGCTACAGAGAGATATGTTTTTATATCCCGCATTGAAAATCCTCCTTCCTTATTGGAATACATATATGATCAGATACTCTTGCCCAAGATCTTTTGTATTTCTTTTGTTTAGGCGAAATTCCTAACTAAAAAAACAAAATCAATATTCTATATAGAATGAACCGTATAGACGAGATTTTCCTATCCCTAAAAAAGAAAAAGATGACCTCTTCTTCCTATACATTACCAAGGAATAGTAATCTTTCTTTTATAGGTGAAATTAGATTCGATTTTAGATGTATACCATTCCTTGACTTGATTATATGAGACCAAAAAGAAGAAATGACAAGAAGGTTCTATATAGATAGAGAAAGAGAAGAAAATTACGATGTGGAAAACAAGACAGGAATTGTGTACAATGCCATTGTACAACAATTTGGAAAAGGGATGTAGCGCAGCTTGGTAGCGCGTTTGTTTTGGGTACAAAATGTCACAGGTTCAAATCCTGTCATCCCTACCTATTACTTCTTTCTTCTTTATGGGCAGTAGCGAGGGGATCAATTAAAGTGGGTATAACTTGAATTTGTGGATACTATACGTACGTGAGACACGTTAGGAGTAGAAAAGGGTTTTCTTTTTGAATGAAAGCGCTCTTAGTTCAGTTCGGTAGAACGCGGGTCTCCAAAACCCGATGTCGTAGGTTCAAATCCTACAGAGCGTGATTCCATCTATCTTATGTCGAAGCAGAGTAAAATAACTTAACAAAACAAAGTTGAATTGCAACTCCAATTTGACCTCCTCTCTGGTCTGGAGGAGGTCAATCAAAAAAGAAATATTACTCAATCAAAGATCCAACTGATCCCCACGCCTGTATTGCAAATACGCAGTCACGAATAATCCCGCTAAAGTAATAGGAATTAGGCCTAAGACGATTCCAAATAGAAAAACTTCAATCATTTCGATTTGTTCGAGGGGATAAAAAAAAGAGGTACGATCTATCCCTAAATAGTAGTCTAAATTATCCACGAATCTCAATGACCAAGAAAAGAATTGGTAATTAGTGTGGAAAAGAGTCGTAGAATACCAGGAATCCAAAAGAAAGATTTTGCTTTTCTGACTTATTCATTCAATTCATTTCAAATAAGACGTATCTTGTTCAAACCAATAAATAGAGCTGGGGTTATAGTTAAAGCAGCCAGTAGAAAACCGAAATAACTAGTTATAGTAAGCATGAAAGGGTTAAATTCCATTTATTTTTTTACTACACTACATATGTTGGTAAAGCACTTACCTAAGTTATGGAAAATTCAGAATTCATCGGTTATTTTAGATAATACTAAAAAACAAGATCGAGTGAGATACAGAAGTGTAAAAGAGAATCGATTCATCAGATGCGACATGAGTCCCTAATTCCGAATCAAGAGATTTGTTGTGGAATCTGTCAATTGAGTAAAGTAATAATATTAAGAACTAGATCATCTAACCCCATTGAAAAATGAAATTGGATTTTCGGGAGAATTTTGGAATAAAAGATAAATAAAGAATTGAAACGGTCGAATATTCCCCTATTCCTTCTTATTTTAACTGATTGTATTCCATATGGAATAAGAGGAGAAGAAAAGCATTCCACGACCCCCCGAGGGGCCCCTTAAAAAAAGGAAAGCTCCTCCTTGAATTTACTTTATTTTTATTCCTTTTTCGAACCCCCAACCAAAGTTGATTCGAAGACGAGTCACTTCAATTATCCTTTTAAGTTTTATCTTCTGTCTTTCCCTATTTCATCTCGTAAAGTTCCACTCTTGCAGTTTAGTCAAGAAAGTTAGACCTAATCCAACAAATAAGGCAAGGATTGGTTACGAATCTTGATTCTTCAAAGAATGTTTTCTTTCTTTCATAACAGATTATCTACTATTCGATTTTCTATTTATTAGATATTATGCTAACCAATTAAATTCCTTAAAG